TACACCAAAAAATATTCAGAGTTGGGAGGGTTTTGATAATTCTCGTTATAGTAATATTAATTTTTTATTGGGCGAAAAGGGTATTAGGAATTTCACCCCTGATGATACCTTTTTAGTTAAGGATAGTAATGGAGGCAGTTATTCCATATATTTTGATATCGAAAATCAAATTTTTGAGATTGATAACAATCATTCTTTTCTGAGTGAACTTTCTAGTTCTTTTTATAGTTATCGGAATTCTAGTTACATGTATGGTACTCAATATAGTTGGAATAATCATATTTATAATTGCATTGACAGTTATCTTCAGTCTCAAATCTGTATCCATGCTTCGACAGTAAGTGAGAGTTACATTTATAAGGCCGTTTGTGGTGAAAGTAGAAATAATAGTGAAAATGAAAAAGACGTTTTGAGTATACAAATCTGCACGAAGGGTAGTGATTTAACTATAGGAAAAAGTTCTAACGATCTCGATGTAACTCAAATAGAAAGTTCTAATGATCCTGATGTAACTCAAAAATATAGGCATTTGTGGGTTCAATGCGAAAATTGTTATGGATTAAATTATAAGAAATTTTTGAAATCAAAAATGAATATTTGTGAACAATGTGGATATCATTTGAAAATGAGTAGTTCAGATAGAATCGAACTTTCGATCGATCCCGGTACCTGGGATCCTATGGATGAAGACATGGTCTCTCTGGATCCCATTGAATTTCATTCGGAGGAGGAACCTTATAATGATCGTATTGATTCTTATCAAAGAAAGACGGGATTAACTGAGGCTGTTCAAACAGGCATAGGCTGCCTAAACGGCATTCCCGTAGCAGTCGGGGTTATGGAGTTTCAGTTTATGGGGGGTAGTATGGGATCCGTAGTTGGGGAAAAAATCACCCGTTTGATTGAGCATGCTACCAATAAATTTCTCCCTCTTGTTATAGTGTGTGCCTCCGGGGGGGCGCGCATGCAAGAGGGAAGTTTGAGCTTGATGCAAATGGCTAAAATATCGTCTGCTTTATATGATTATCAATCAAATAAAAAGTTGTTTTATGTATCAATCCTTACATCTCCTACTACTGGTGGAGTGACAGCTAGTTTTGGTATGTTGGGTGATATCATTATTGCTGAACCCGACGCCTACATTGCATTTGCGGGTAAAAGGGTAATTGAACAAACATTGAATAAAACAGTACCCGAGGGTTCGCAATCGGCTGAATATTTATTTGATAAGGGCTTATTTGACCTAATCGTACCGCGTAATCTTTTAAAAAAGGTTTTAGGTGAGTTATTTAAGTTCCACACTTTCTTTCCTTTGAATCAAAATGGAATGGAATAGAGACGAAATAAAATAGAACACTAAGCTCAATTATTTGTAGCAAACGGGTAGTTAGTTTGTCAGAATCAAATAAAAAATAGAATTGTCCTTCGTCACATAAGATCGAATTGTATATGTATAATATAAAGAAGCAAAAGTTGCGGATAACTCCCCCGTATCTCTATTTCTGATTAAAATCTCTAAAAAAAAAACAGAAAATTTTTGATTTTTCTCCATTTCCATTTCCCGAAAATCCTGTTTTAGCTAAAAATACCTGTTGGTTCATATTCTAACGAATTGTTCGATAATCTGTAAGAAATTCTTTCTTTTTTTAGTCAATTCAAATTCGAAGACAAGACGAAAAGACAAATACTTAGTTCTACATTTCTTGCCCTTATTCTAGATACTCACATAGATATTTCGATATAGATACTGCGATTTATAGTTATCGTAATAATTGAAATTGAGCATTGAATGGGTTATTACAGTCATAATAATGAGCTTCATTTGAATTAATTATTTTCATTCTTTTCTAATTTCTAAAATTAGAATTATTATAAGATATATTGAATTTATAAATAACCTAATAGGTACAAACAATAAATCGAGGTACCCATTTCTATGACAACTTTCAGCTTTCCCTCTATTTTTGTGCCTTTAGTAGGTCTAGTATTTCCGGCAATTGCAATGGCTTCTTTATCTCTTCATGTTCAAAAAAACAAGATTCTTTAGATCGCAGGTGACCCTATCCCCTCCAATTGTTTCAAAACTTAAATTTGTATCATAAAAAAGATATCGATTTGGGGAAATAATGAATTCTACCCGTGTCGGGATCCGCTGGATGGATCAAATTGGCAACGGAAGATTCGTGTATTTAGATGTATAGTGGGATTCTATGAGGTATGCTAGTTTTTTAGCTCTAACCGATTTGATGGCTTATTCCTAAAGTAAAGGTTCACACCAAACTAGTGCTAGTTGATGAGAGTTATTTCGTAAACAAAAAAAGTAAAGTCAAATTAATTTGAGGTAGTCTCTCAATTCCAATAAAATACAATCGGATCGAGTATGAGTTGGCGATCAGAATATATATGGATAGAACTTATCGCGGGGTCTAGAAAAATAAGTAATTTCTGCTGGGCCGTTATCCTTTTTTTAGGTTCATTGGGATTCTTTTTGGTTGGAACGTCCAGTTACCTTGGACGAAATTTGATATCCTTTTTTCCTTCTCATCCAATCATTTTTTTTTCGCAAGGGATCGTGATGTCTTTCTACGGACTCGCAGGTATCTTTATTAGTTCCTATTTGTGGTGCACAATTTTCTGGAATGTAGGTAGTGGTTATGATCGATTTGATAGAAAGGAAGGTGTAATGTGTATTTTTCGTTGGGGATTCCCTGGAAAAAATCGTCGCATATTACGCCGATTCTTTATAAAAGATATTCAGTCCATTAGAATAGAAGTTAAAGAGAGTATTTATGTTCGTCGTGTTCTTTATATAGACATCCGAGGGCGGGGGGCCATTCCCTTAACGCGTATTGATGATAATTTGACTCCAAGAGAAATTGAACAAAAAGCTACTGAATTAGCCTATTTCTTGCGTGTACCAATTGAAGTATTTTGAGAACTGGTAGATTCCCACTTTATCAGAAGATAAAAACGCAAGAATCGCCCCTTTTATAGAACATAACTAAAAACGAAACCCCCCTTTTTTTATCGAAGTTTCCTTTTCCTTTTTTGTTACTTAATGACCAACACAAAAATGATAATGACTAATCCGTGAATTTTTTTTGAAATAGTAGATATTTTGATAGAAAAAGGGGTTCTCAAAATCTTACTAATATTCATTAATTAAGAATTAAGGGGGTCATTTTGAACCTAATTAGAATTCAGATATTGTTTCCCGATATTTTTTTAGTATTTCTTCATTCGAAGTGGATTCTTAGTCAATTTCTCTATTCTTTCTAGATTCAAAGACTAACCAAAAAATCCTAAAACAAATAAACTAGATTCATAGGTTCCATACCTTGTATAGAATATAGAACTCATACGTGAAAGAAACATTTAATCGCATAAAGCGGACGAATGGAGTTGGTTGATTAACAATTCACAGAGGAAAAAATGACAAACAGGAAAGTATTCCCACCTCTGGTATATCTTGTATCTATAGTATTTTTGCCCTGGTGGCTTTCTCTCTCATTTAAAAAAAGTCTGGAATATTGGGTTACGAATTGGTGGCATACTGGTCAATCCGAAATTTGTTTGAATGAGATTCAAGAAAAGAATATTCTAGAAAAATTCATAGAATTGGAGGAACTGTTCGTCTTCGACGAACTGATCGAAGAATATTCAGAGATACGTCTACACAAGCTTCGTATAGGAATCCAACAAGAAACGATCCAACTAATTAAGATACACAATGAGGATCGTATCCAGATGATTTTGCACTTCTCGACAAATATAATATGTTTTGTTATTCTAAGCGGGTATTCTATCATTGGTAATGAAGAACTTGGTATTCTTAACTCGTGGTCCCAGAAATTCCTATATAACTTAAGCGATACAGTCAAAGCTTTTTCTATTCTATTATTAACTGACTTATGTATCGGATTTCATTCACCCCACGGTTGGGAATTAATGGTTGGCTCTGTCTACAAAGATTTTGGGTTTGTTCATAACGATCAAATTCTATCTGGTCTGGTTTCCACCTTTCCAGTCATTCTTGATACAACTTTTAAATTTTTGATTTTTCGTTATTTAAATCGAGTATCTCCGTCACTTGTAGTTATTTATCATTCAATGAATGACTGATAAAAAAATCCACTGATATTAATCTAATCAAATTGGAGCCCTTGTTATTTTGTAGTTGTATATAAACAAAGTATTGGTGTTGAAAATCGTACTTACGTTTTCTACTTTTACCCATCTTCGGGATTCGTCCGATATTGATATTATTCTCCAGGACAATCTCATTCTAGTAAAATTAGTTAAGTAACTAACAGAATCGTGGATAGGGAACTATACTAGCAACTTACCCCCCTTATTGTAGAAATTTTTGGATCAATGATTGGACCATGGAAAATAAAAACACTTTTTCTTGGATAAAGGAACAGATTACTCGTTCTATTTCCGTATCGCTTCTAATATATATCATAACCCGCCCGGATATTTCAAAAGCATATCCTATTTTTGCACAGCAAGGTTATGAAAATCCACGAGAAGCAACGGGGCGTATTGTATGTGCCAATTGCCATTTAGCTAACAAGCCCGTGGATATTGAGGTTCCGCAGGCGGTACTTCCAGATACTGTATTTGAAGCAGTTGTTCGAATTCCTTATGATATACAACTGAAACAAGTTCTTGCTAATGGTAAAAAAGGGGGTTTGAATGTGGGGGCTGTTCTTATTTTACCGGAGGGTTTTGAATTAGCCCCTACCGATCGTATTTCTCCTGAGATGAAAGAAAAGATAAGCAATTTATCTTTTCAGAGCTATCGCCCTACTAAAAAAAATATTCTTGTCATAGGCCCCGTCCCCGGTCAGAAATATACCGAAATAACCTTTCCTATTCTTGCCCCCGACCCCGCTAATAAGAAAGACGTTCACTTCTTAAAATATGCTATCTACGTAGGTGGGAACAGGGGAAGGGGTCAGATTTATCCCGACGGGAGCAGGAGTAACAATACAGTT